TGAAGATAAAAATATAGAACTCTTCTGGTTTGAAAAACCCTTTGTAACTCTTCTTTTCAATTATAATCGATGGAATCGACCGTTGCGATACATAAAAAACAATCGATCTGAAAATGCTGTAAGAAAGGAAATGTCACAATATTTTTTTTATACACGGCAAAGTTATGGAAAAAAAAGAATATCTTTTACGTTTCCACCCAGTTTATCAGCTTTTTGTAAAATGATACAAAGAAAGATGTCCTTGTCCATAATAGAAAAACTCTCCTCTGATGAACTGTACAACCATTGGGTTTCGACCAACAAACAAAAAAGTAACAATCTAAACAAAAAGTTGATAAATAGAATTGAGGTTCTATCCAAAGAATTTCTTTCTCTGGATTTACTTGAAAAAAGGATTAGATTGTGTAATGATGAGCCTAAAAAAGAATACTTGCCCAAAATATATGATCCTTTCTTGAATGGACCACATCGTGGAACAATACAAAATTTGTTTTCACCTTTAATCATAAATGAAACTTCAATAGAAAATTTCATAGAAAAAAATAAGATTCATACTATCTTTCTTACTGATTCTCGAGAATTTAAAGATAAAACAGATATATTTGATAACAACCCATTATCAACAAAAATGATCTTGACTTTAATCAGTGAACTTAAATCAAATTTGAATTTGAAAGGATCTTCTTTATTTTCAGAACAAGGAAGAATGGATTCCGAAAATAAAACAAAATTTTTATTCAATGCAATTAGAAGTGATCTTAATGATCAAAAAAAAAAAAAAAAATCTATTGGAATAAAAGAAATCAGTAAAAAAGTCCCTCGATGGTCATACAAATTAATCAACGAATTAGAACAACAGGAAGGAGAAAGTGAAGAAGAAGTACCAATAGATTATCAGATTCGTTCAAGAAAAGCCAAACGTGTAGTGATTTTTACTGATAACCGGGGAAATACCGATCCTAATAATAAGGATACTAATAATTCTAATAAAAGAGACGAAGTAGCTTTGATACGATATTCGCAACAATCTGATTTTCGTCGAGACATAATCAAAGGTTCAATGCGAGCCCAAAGATGTAAAACAGTTATTTGGGAACTTTTTCAAGCAAATGCACATTCTCCGCTTTTTTTGGACAGAATAGACAAATCACACCCTTTTTTTTTTGATATCTCCGAACTGATAAAACTCATTTTTAGAAATTGTATAGGAAAGGGAGCAGAATTCAAAATTTCAGATTATACAGAAGAAGAAATAAAAGAAAGGGAAAAAAAGGAAAAGGACAAAAAAGAAGAGAACAAAAGAAAAGAGAAAGCGCGGATAGAAGTAGCAGAAGCCTGGGATACCATTCCATTTGCTCAAGTAATAAGAGGTTCCATGTTAATAACTCAATCGATTCTTAGAAAATATATTATATTACCGTCATTGATAATAGCTAAAAATATTGGCCGTATGCTATTATTACAATTTCCTGAGTGGTCTGAGGATTTAAATGAATGGAATAAAGAAATGCATGTTAAATGCACCTATAATGGTGTTCAATTATCAGAAACAGAATTTCCGAAAAATTGGTTAATAGACGGTATTCAAATAAAGATGCTATTTCCTTTCTGTCTGAAACCCTGGCACAGATCTAAGCCACGGTCCTCTCATATAGATCGAATCAAAAAGAAAGGACAAAAAGATGATTTTTTTTTTTTAACGGTTTGGGGAATGGAAGCTGAACTTCCTTTTGGTTCTCCCCAAAAACGGCCTTCCTTTTTTGAACCCATTTTTAAGAAACTCGAAAAAAAAATTGGAAAATTGAAAAAAAAGTATTTTATATTTCTAAAAGTTTTAAAAGAAAGAACAAAATTTCTAAATATCTCAAAAAAAACAAAAAAATGGATTATCAAGGGCATTCCGTTTTTAAAAAAAATAAAAAAAGAACTCTCAAAAGTAAATCCAATTCTATTATTTAGATTGAGAGAAATATATAAATCAAGCGAAACTAAAAAAAAAAAAGAAAAAGATTCTATAACCCGCAATCATATAATTCATAAATCCTTTAGTCGAATTCAATCTACATATTGGACAAATTTTTTACTGACAGAAAAAAAAATGAAAGATCTGACTGATAGAACAAGCACAATCAGAAATCAAATAAAAAGAATTACAAAAAATAAAAAAAAAGTGACTCCAGAAATAAATGATAGTCCTAATAAAACAAGTTATAATGCTAAAAGATTCGAATCACCAAATTGGCAAATATTAAAAAGAAGAAATACTCGATTAATCCGTAAATTACATTATTTTATAAAATTTTTCACTGAAAGGATATACGCAGATATCCTTCTATCTATTATTAATATTCCCAGAATTAATATACAACTTTTTGTTGAATCAACAAAAAAAATGAAATCCATTTACAATAATAAAAAAAATAAAAAAAGAATTAATAAAACAAATCAAAATAAAATTCATTTTATTTCGACTATAAAAAAGTCACTTTATAATATTAGT